CCGTTATTTCAAGAATAGGAGCATAATTGTTTTGCTTCTTAAATATTGTTTCCCCGCTTAATGGATAACCTTTTGCTACCAATGGAGAATTTTTTTCATCTCAAATCGAGGTGATTGGATTTGCACCAACAGAAACCATAAAATTCATACACAATCAATAGAGGTAAGGTATATGATACATCTTTTTTTTTAGTTTTATTTAGATAGTAGACACTATTCTTCCATTTTTCCATTCTATCTATTCATTGGTACTAGTCATTGATACTGGAACAATTGTATCATTTGTTCGAGCTCATGATCTAAACGAGTCGCACATACACCCTAGTACAAGTTCCTCGACGCTGAGGGCATCCTCGAAGAGCGGGGGATTTCGTGACATTTCTGATTGGCTGTCTTGCATTTCTAATAAGTTGTTTAATAGTTGGCATGTTGAATCGTATATATATGATGGGATTATAATAGGCTGGTTTAGATCGATCTTAACCTGATGATTATGAATTTTTTCCCTTCAATTGAATGAATATTTGACTTGGGTAAAATAAAAATATTCAATATCAAATCGCGGAAAATTCAAATTACGGTTTGAAATGGAATCATGTATTTACACGGGATCCCCAGCATTTTCGACCGCTACAAGATCAATAATGCCATAAGCTTGGGCTTCTGTTGCTGACATAAAAACATCCCTTTCCATGTCTTCGGATACGACCCATAAAGGGTTGCCCGTTCTTTGTACATAAACCCTTGTGAGGGTTTCGCGAAGTTTCAGTAGTTCTTCTGCTTCCAGGATGAATTCCCCTGCCTGTGCCTCATAAAAAGAACTAGCAGGTTGGTGAATCATAACCCTGATTATATAACATCCATCACGAGCGGCTCCTCTATCTCACACGATTGGTCGAAGGAATAAAAATAACAATAAGAAAAAGATAGAATTGAACAACCGTACAGGCATCTTTTGTACATTGCATACGGCTCCGCAATGGAATTGACCTTTCCCTTCCGTCCGCAAAAGAAAGGGACAAAGGTACTAGAAACAAATAGAGTCCATCCGATCCAGATCGTTGAATGATCCATTTACCACCCTTCCTTTCGTAGAAGTCAAAAATACTATGATGGTTCTGTTGCTTTATATATTTCTTATTCATCTCGTCTTTAATTTAGCAATCCCAAGGTTTTTCTGACCCGATCAGAAAAAAGATCTTTTTTTTTTCTTTTTTATAACATTAATATCAGAAAGGCACTTCTGGTGTGTAAGAAAAATGGTTTGTGACGCTGAAACAGACCTCCGACGCATAAGATCAAATCGGAAATAACCTTTGTTTCATACTACTATTTCGATACATAATTTCATGTTATGAAAAAACAAAAAAGGTTTGTTCATATCGAACTTAAAATGCCATGCTATTATTACTTATTATTCATGTTCTATATGGCGAAGGCATAGTCTTTTTTTTTTCAAATAAAAAACTCATTGGCGCCAAGCGTGAGGGAATGCTAGACGTTTGGTAATTTCTCCTCCGACCAGAATGAAAGATCCCATTGAAGCGGCTAATCCCATGCATATTGTATGTACATCAGGTGGCACAAATTGCATAGTATCATAAATAGCTATTCCTGGTATTACCCAGCCCCCGGGGGAGTTTATAAACAAATAAAGATCCTTAGTATCGTCCTCTATACTAAGATATACCATAAGACCAACAAGTTGATTCGAGATCTCGCTATCAACCTCTTGTCCTAAAAAAAGTAATCTTTCTCGATAAAGTCGGTTGATTAGGACAAAATTGTATCCTTTAGTAACCGTACATGCACCTTCGGGTGCATACGGTTCAAAAAAGCGAAAAAAAAAATCAATGTATCGATTCCAGTTCTATATTCTTTTTTTTTTTTAACAAGGGTTTTTCTCTAATGAAAGGACTTTTTCTTATATTATTCATTCTTTTTTTCAAAAAACTTCATAAGTTTTTGCTTCCTTCCCCAGAAAACCCTATCTAAAAAAAAAAAAAGAATTCAAAAAACTTATTATATTATTATTGAACTAACCTCTCATTGATGTATTGTTTCATCGAGATTATTCAAATCACGATGTCATTTTCTTGTTCCTAAATGGGCCCATTTCATTCTTTTAGGTTCATGTTCTACTCCGGGTAAATATCTATCGAATCGAATTATATTTGCACATATAGGGCAAATTTTGTCAGTGCCACTTTTTTTGCTACGATTTTTTTTTTCAATTCTTTTCATACCTTCCGCCAAACTATTTGATATTTTTATTATACTATTCCGTTGATTGGTAGTTTGAGATAACCCCTAGGGGATAAAAAACCTTTATGATACAAGTGGTAATGGTACCTATATTACCAATTTGGTATTTTCTGAACGGAGCCTGAATATTTCATTTTATTGGTACAAGCCAACCATAAATTCTTCTAATTTAGATTATTGATCTTTAAAAAAATTTGATTTAATTGTACTTCGCGCTCCGAGTTTTTGAAGGTTCAATCAATCTTTCTTGGGCGAAACAGAGGATATCTCGATCGGGAGAGAGAACGGGTAAATCCCATATGACCCAATATGTCTGACAAGTCGCACTATACGTCAACCCAAACTGCATCTTCCTCTCCAGGACTCCGAAAAGGTACTTTTGGAACACCAATGGGCATTAAATAAAAAAAAAAAAAAAGAAATTAAAGTACTATATTTTACTTTGATGTGGAAACGTAACAATGAATTTCTTATTTTGTCCTCATAATTTTAATTTCTGTTTCTCCTATTTTATACATAGATTGGAGGGTTCATACAGAAATAGGGAATGAAAAAAATAAAGAAAAATTCTTATGAGGGGATCGTTCAAATAATCAACAAGTGTTTATGCATTCGTTTTCCAAAAGTGAAATAAATTCCCCATTGCGTATTGTTACTTATCGGGTATAGAATAGATCTGCTTCTCTTTGTTCCTACGAACAGAAATTTTCCATTATTTCCAATGTAACGGAATAAATATTAACCCTTGTTCATAGAAAATCTACTGAAAAAGGTTAGGTACATAGTATATATATTTTTTTGTTTTTTAGTCCAATGCGATAAAGTTACATAGTGTCTATTTATCTTTGATAAAGGGGTATTTCCATGGGTTTGCCTTGGTATCGTGTTCATACCGTTGTATTGAATGATCCCGGTCGGTTACTTTCTGTCCACATAATGCATACAGCTTTAGTTTCTGGTTGGGCCGGCTCAATGGCTCTATACGAATTAGCGGTTTTTGATCCTTCTGACCCCGTTCTTGATCCAATGTGGAGACAGGGTATGTTCGTTATACCCTTCATGACTCGTTTAGGAATAACCAATTCATGGGGTGGTTGGAGTATTACAGGGGGAACTATAACGAATCCGGGTCTTTGGAGTTACGAAGGTGTGGCAGGTGCACATATTGTGTTTTCCGGCTTGTGCTTCCTGGCGGCTATCTGGCATTGGGTGTATTGGGACCTAGAAATATTCTGTGATGAACGTACGGGAAAACCCTCTTTGGATTTGCCCAAGATTTTTGGAATTCATTTATTTCTTTCAGGGGTAGCTTGTTTTAGTTTTGGTGCATTTCATGTAACAGGCTTGTATGGTCCTGGAATATGGGTGTCCGATCCTTATGGACTAACTGGAAAAGTCCAACCTGTAAATCCAGCGTGGGGCGCGGAAGGTTTTGATCCTTTTGTTCCAGGAGGCATAGCTTCTCATCATATTGCAGCGGGGACATTAGGCATATTAGCAGGTCTATTCCATCTTAGTGTCCGTCCGCCTCAACGTCTATACAAAGGATTACGTATGGGAAATATTGAAACCGTCCTTTCCAGTAGTATCGCTGCTGTATTTTTTGCAGCTTTCGTTGTTGCTGGAACTATGTGGTATGGTTCAGCAACTACCCCGATTGAATTATTTGGCCCCACTCGTTATCAGTGGGATCAGGGATATTTTCAGCAAGAAATATATCGAAGAGTTGGTGCCGGACTAGCCGAAAATCTGAGTTTATCGGAAGCTTGGTCGAAAATTCCCGAAAAATTAGCTTTTTATGATTACATTGGTAATAATCCGGCAAAGGGAGGATTATTCAGAGCGGGCTCAATGGACAATGGGGATGGAATAGCTGTTGGGTGGTTAGGACACCCTATCTTTAGAGATAAAGAAGGACACGAGCTTTTTGTACGTCGTATGCCTACTTTTTTTGAAACATTTCCAGTAGTTTTGGTAGATGGAGATGGAATTGTGAGAGCCGATGTTCCTTTTAGAAGGGCAGAATCAAAGTATAGTGTCGAACAAGTAGGTGTAACTGTTGAATTCTATGGTGGCGAACTTAATGGAGTTAGTTACAGCGATCCAGCTACTGTGAAAAAATATGCTAGACGCGCCCAGTTGGGGGAAATTTTTGAATTGGATCGGGCTACTTTGAAATCCGACGGTGTTTTTCGTAGCAGTCCAAGGGGTTGGTTCACTTTCGGGCATGCTTCATTTGCTTTGCTTTTCTTTTTCGGACACATTTGGCATGGCGCTAGAACCTTGTTCCGGGATGTTTTTGCTGGTATTGATCCAGATTTGGATGCTCAAGTAGAATTTGGAACATTCCAAAAAATTGGAGATCCAACCACAAGGAGACAGACAGTCTGATACAACATTACTCTTGTATTTTTCGCCTACATTTGAATTTGATTTTTTTTACATGGGATAGGGGACAGAGAAATCGTGACTTGAATCACGGCTTTTTCTTTAACTCTTTCCCTTTCTTTATCTGATTGATAAACGATCCAAAATAAATAGATTTGGAAGCTATAATTGTAAACCACGATCGAATCTATGGAAGCATTGGTTTATACATTCCTGTTAGTCTCTACTCTAGGGATAATTTTTTTCGCTATCTTTTTTCGAGAACCTCCTAAGGTTCCGACTAAAAAATGAAATGATTTTTCATCATCTCAATTGAAGTAATGAACCTCCCAATATGCCATATTGGGAGGTTCATTACTTCGACTAGTTCCCGTGTTCCTCGAATGGGTCTCTTAGTTGTTGAGAGGGTTGCCCAAAAGCAGTATATAAGGCGTACCCAGTAAAGCTTACAAGTAAACCAGATATGGAGATGGCGACTAAGGTTGCTGTTTCCATTATTCGATTTCAAGATCGCGATGGGTCTACAATAAGATAGTTTATTTACAACTACAACGGAATGGTATACAAAGTCAACAGATCTCAACCGATGAAATAGTATTTATGGCTACACAAACTGTTGAGGGTAGTTCTAGATCTGGGCCAAGACGCACTTTTGTAGGGGATTTATTGAAACCGTTGAATTCGGAATATGGTAAAGTAGCTCCGGGCTGGGGTACTACTCCTCTCATGGGAGTTGCAATGGCTCTATTTGCGGTATTCCTATCTATTATTTTGGAGATTTATAATTCTTCCGTTCTATTGGATGGAATTTCGGGGAGTTAGGTTCATAAGAGCAATGAAGTACTAGTAAAAAAAAAAAACAACTTAGGACTCGGATTTCTAGCCTATTTTTGTATTGTAGTTCGACCGTGAAATTCCTTTGTTTCGGTATTTCATTTCTGGAATATGAGTGCGTGACTTGTTATAATTGATCCTATGGATATACAGAAAATGGATCTGTCATCTCGATAGAGATGATTCCACCCCGTCGGATATTTATATTTATTCTAGTTTCCGGAGCACGAAATATATCGAATAGATCAAGAAAAGAAATATTTGGACTATGATTCATACCTATTATTAAAACCTCGTAACCGGACTCAAAAAAAAAAAAATGAAAAAAGTTCTAAATCAAACAATTTTTCTTTTTCAGAATTATGTACTTTGACGAAAGTACAACTATTTCTCTGGATTTTGTTGAGTCACTACTTCTATTCATTAAATAAGTGATGATCAAATGGTTCTTACTCAGGGAACCTTTGAGTTTTTGTTTTGTTTGGGGACTTATTGATAAATCATCGTGGTTCTAGTATGAATCTGAGGTTTCAATTGATTCATAGGGTCTCAACAAGAGAATTCCTATCAAAAGTAAAACAATAATCAATTTTCATTACGCAAAAAACTCAAATAAAATACTAAATAGGGAAGAGAAGATTCAAGAAGCCTGTAATAATCAATATAAAAAAGAAAGATAGATGAGCTAACTTGATTTTTTTTAGCATTATCATCACAAAGAACAGATTTCGGATTTTCATTTCTTTTGATCCTCGGGGTAGATTGAATCGAGTGACTAAAAAGTTTCAAAAATTCTATTACATATCCGTTGAAACAGTATTTGTATGTTTTTGCTTGAGCCGTACGAGATGAAATTCTCATATACGGTTCTCGGGGGGGGGGGGGGGAGTTCCCCTGGGTTACCTATCTCAATAAAGTATATGACTGGTTCGAAGAGCGTCTCGAGATTCAGGCGATTGCAGATGATATAACTAGTAAATATGTTCCTCCTCACGTCAACATATTTTATTGTTTAGGGGGGATCACACTTACTTGTTTTTTAGTACAAGTAGCTACGGGTTTTGCTATGACTTTTTACTATCGACCAACTGTTACAGAGGCCTTTTCCTCTGTTCAATACATAATGACCGAGGCCAACTTTGGCTGGTTAATCCGATCAGTTCATCGATGGTCAGCAAGTATGATGGTTCTAATGATGATTTTGCACGTATTTCGTGTGTATCTCACAGGCGGATTTAAAAAACCTCGCGAATTAACTTGGGTTACGGGTGTAGTTCTCGCTGTATTGACTGCATCTTTTGGTGTAACTGGTTATTCCTTACCTTGGGACCAAATTGGTTATTGGGCAGTAAAAATTGTGACAGGCGTACCTGAAGCTATTCCTGTAATAGGATCGCCTTTGGTAGAGTTATTACGCGGAAGTGCTAGTGTGGGTCAATCCACTTTGACTCGTTTTTATAGTTTACACACTTTTGTATTGCCTCTTCTTACTGCTGTATTTATGTTAATGCACTTCTCAATGATACGTAAGCAAGGTATTTCAGGTCCTTTATAAACTAAAGAAGACAGATCATAGATATTTGTAATCGATCCTATATTATTTCGGAAAGGAACAATAGTATTTCATTGCTACAAATATGGATTATTGAAAAAAAGAAGACATGTTATTTGGATATTTCTCTTCAACTCCGAAGTATTCTTTATTTGATACTTTGATATGAATAGTTGAAGCGGATCCTCCGAAGAGAAGATGGATTATGGGAGTGTGTGACTTGAACTATTGATTGGGCCATGCGGATATATGATTTTATCCGCCACATTGGAATTTACAACCAAATGTGTCTCCGCATCCAATCACCGCACGAGTTCCCTTACGTAGCGGAAGATAGGCTGGTTCGCTTGAGGAGAATCTTTTCCATGATTATACCCGAATCCATGTCATGCATGGACAGGCTCCGTAAGATCCTGTAAAATAGATGATGTGGCATAATCCAGATTATGTTTTATCTATTCTACTTACTTATTTATAGTTTATAGTATGGAAATGCATCCATTTCCTTTGCATCCATCCAGATCCATGATACTATCGGAGTGAAATAAGGGATCTAAGGAAAAACAGGGGTTAAACTGTATTAGTAACAAGTAAATTCTTTGTATTTATAAGAAGACTCACGATATTGTGAGAATAAATACTAATCACAAGATATGAGATAATCCAAAAAGCACTTGATCATGATCAAATTTTAAGCCTACTTGGATATTGAGCATTTACCTGTAAGAACTTAATTCTTGCCAATGAAATGAATAGTTGCAACTCTGGAAAGTGGGGTTCGATAAATATTTTCTTACATAGAGTCACTATATATGTGTAGATATGGATGAAATATAGATTTGATATAGATCTACTTCTGTCATTCCTTTGATTTGATTCTTGCTCGAGCCGGATGATGAAAAATTCTCATGTCCGGTTCCTTCGGGGGGTGGAAACATAAGAATTCACCTATCCCAATAACAAAGAAACCTGACTTGAATGATCCTGTATTAAGAGCTAAATTGGCTAAAGGGATGGGACATAATTATTACGGAGAACCCGCATGGCCCAACGATCTTTTATATATTTTTCCAGTAGTTATTTTGGGTACTATAGCATGTAACGTAGGCTTAGCGGTCCTAGAACCCTCAATGATTGGTGAACCGGCAGATCCATTTGCAACTCCTTTGGAAATATTACCCGAATGGTACTTCTTTCCCGTATTTCAAATACTTCGCACAGTACCCAATAAGTTGTTGGGTGTTCTTTTAATGGTTTCAGTACCTGCGGGATTATTAACAGTACCTTTTTTGGAGAATCTCAATAAATTCCAAAATCCATTTCGTCGCCCAGTAGCTACAACAGTCTTTTTGATCGGTACCGCAGTAGCTCTTTGGTTAGGTATTGGAGCAACATTACCTATTGAGAAATCCCTTACTTTAGGTCTTTTTTAAATTGATTCAACCGTGAAATACTGCGCGTAGGTATCTAGGGAATAGTCGATTCAAACTGAATCTTCCCTAGATACATTATTTTGAATCTTTCTCAATACGGATTGTGCTTAAGATTAAAAAATTTCTTATTCTTATATTTCATATTTCTTATTTATTAAACTTTTATATTTATTTTAATATAGATTTTATATTTATAAAATAGATTTCTATTTATAATTATAAAATAGAGAAAAAGATGAAGTCATTGTGATAGATTTAAAATGAAAACTTAGTCTTAGGTAAATTAATTGTGAAATGCTTCTGTAGAATGTCCACTATCTGTTTTACATCTTCTATCCGAAAATATTCAATTTTCATAAGATCTTCTTGACTGTTACTCAAAAGGTCCAATAATGTATGTATATTGGACCTTTTGAGACAATTATAGGTCCTGGAAGGCAATTCTGATTGGTCAATAAAAATACATTTCAATGCAATTTCTTTTTTGTTTTTCTTTAGATTAGCTAATCTATCATGAAAGGTAAAAGGGGGTAAAGTAAATCTGCTTTTATTTTCTTCGAAATTAATGTCCTTTTCCTCCGCATGTAGAAAAGGAATAAAAAAATCAATCAAATTGCGAGAAGCTTCGTGGAGTGCTTCTTTAGGAGTTAAACTTCCATTTGTCCATATTTCTAGAAAAAGGATCTCTTGTTTTTCATTTCCATTCCCATAAGAATAAATACTATGATTCGCATTTCGAACAGGCATGGATACAGCATCTATAGGATAACTTCCATCTTGAGAGTTATTTGTGGGTCTCATACGATATCCACGATCTCTTTGTATTTGTAATCCAATACACAAATCAAGAGGCTCCGTTAGGATAGCTATATGCTGTGTAGTGTCAACTATTTCTACAGAGGGCGGTAGGATAATATCTTGAGCTGTTATGTATCTGGGGCCTTTGACGCAAATGGATGCGTCTCGAGTGCCATATAGATTACTTCTCAATACAATTTCTTTCAAATTCATTAAAATTTCATGTACTGATTCTTCAATACCCACTATCGTAGAATATTCATGTGGTACTTTTTCAGATTTTGCACGTGTTATACATGTTCCTTCTATTTCTTCAAGTAAAGTCCGTCGCATAGCGATACCTATGGTATCGGCTTGACCTTTCATAAGCGGGGACAGAACGAAACGCCCATAATAAAGACGCTTACTGTCTATTCTTGATTCAACACACTTCCACTGTAGTGTTCGAGTGGATCCTGCTATTTCCTCTCGAACCATAATAATATATTATTGTTATTTGATTAGATTATTGAATCATTTATTTCTCTTGAAATTCGTTCAATTCTTATTTCTATACACGTCTTTTTTTAGGGGGTCTACATCCATTATGTGGCATAGGAGTTACATCACGTACGAAACTTAATAGTATACCACTTCGACGAATAGCTCGTAATGCTGCATCTCGTCCCGGACCAGGACCTTTTATCATGACTTCTGCGCGTTGCATACCTTGATCCGCTACTGTACGAATAGCCTTTGCGGCGGCGGCTTGAGCAGCAAAAGGTGTTCCTCTTTTTGCGCCTTTGAATCCAGAAGTACCCGCGGAGGACCACGAAACCACCCGCCCTCGTACATCTGTAACAGTTACAATGGTATTGTTGAAACTCGCTTGAACATGAATAATTCCTTTTGGAATTCTACGTCCACTCTTACGCGAACCAATACGTCCATTTCTGCGTGAACTAATTCTTGGTATGGGTTTTGTCATATTTTATCATCTCGTAAATATGAGTCAGAAATATACGGAGATATCCATTTCATGTTAAAACAGATTCTTTATTTTATTTTTACATTGATCCTTCCTTTAGAAAAAAAAAAGCTAAAAAGATTATCCTTGTCTCTGTTTATGTCTTGGATTAGAACAAATCACTATAATTCGTCCGCGCCTACGGATCAGTCGACATTTTTCACAAATTTTACGAACGGAAGCCCTTATTTTCATATTTACGATTCCTTACCTTAATTCTGAATCTATTCTTTGAAGTAAAAAAAGTTTCCTTAATTTTTGAACCTCGAACCCCCCACGAATGAAATAAAAAAATCCCCGAATCATTCAAATCTTCCTTGCAAAGTCTATAAATTATACATTCCTTGCCGGTTGAACCATAACTACTTACTTCGATTTTGACTCTATCTCCTGGTAGTATCCAGATAAACGTCGACCCTCCCCGAAACATAACCTGGAATTAGATTTTCATTGTCTAAAGGGACACGGAACAGACCATTGAGAAGTGATTCAGTAATTAAACCCTCATGAATCCATTTTTGTTTTTTTTTATTCCGGGCAATCCTCCCTTGAAGTATCAATTAATGGGGGAGCAGTCATATAACTCACTTTTCCTCTCTTTTTCTTTTCACAACCTAGAAGTTAGAGATCCAATTTTGATGCCTTAGGAAAAGGATCACCATATATAACACAAAACTTCTCCCCCAACTCCTTCTAAGCGGGCTTCTCGATCTGTCATTATACCTCGAGAAGTAGAAAGAATAGCAATCCCCATTCCGCCTAAAATCCTAGGAATTCGTTGGTAGTTGGAATAGATTCGTAGACCTGGTCGGCTGATATGCTTTAAAATTGTTTTATATATTCTTTCCCTAGTTCTTTTATGTCGCAGGGTTGAAACCAAGAAATTTTTATTACTTTCTCGATGTTTTCTAACGTTTTCAATAAAACCCTCTCGGAGAAGTATTTTAACAATGTTTTCGGTGACATTTGTAGATGCTATTCGAACCGTTCCTTTTTTTTTCATGTCAGCATTTCTTATAGAAGTTATTATTTCGGCAATAGTGTCCCTACCCATGATGAACTATAATTACAGTTGCCTCCAAATTTTGATATAATCAACGTGTTTATTTTTTTTTTTATGAATTCATATAAAAAGTATATGCTTGAGACACAATCTACTAATTTTTATATTTCAGATATTCTACTATATCATAATTCTATCTACTAATATTTATAATACTTCAGGAGCTAATGAAACGATTTTTGTGAAATTGAATTCTCTCAATTCCCTGGCAATTGCACCAAAAACTCGAGTCCCTTTTGGATTTCCTTCTTGATCAATGACAACTGCAGCATTGTCATCATATCGTATTCTCATACCGTTTTCACGCTTGAGTTCTTTACACGTACGTACAATTACAGCTCTAATAACTTCTGATCTTTCGAGCGGCATATTGGGCACTGCTTCTTTGATTACAGCAACAATAACGTCACCAATATGAGCATACCGGCGATTACTAGTTCCTAAAATTCGAATACACATCAATTCTCGAGCCCCGCTATTATCCGCTACATTTAAAAGGGTCTGAGGTTGAATCATATCATTTTTTATCTGCTCTTTCAATGCAAAGGATGAAGAAAGAAAAGAAATATTATCTGTCCAGAAAAAAACCGCAATTGTATTTTTGCATTCATTCCTAATGCCCTTTTCTTTTGTTCTACATCTCTATCCCGCAATAAAAAATTGAGTTCGTATAGGCATTTTGCACGCAGCTATTTCAATAGCTGCTCTGGCCACAGTTTCGGATACTCCGCCCATTTCATAAAGTATTCGACCCGGTTTAACAACGGATACCCAATATTCGGGAGACCCTTTCCCCGAACCCATACGTGTTTCTGTAGGTCTTACTGTAACAGGTTTGTCGGGAAATATACGTACCCAGATTTTTCCCCCACGACGTGCATATCGGGTCATTGCTCTTCGCCCCGCTTCTATTTGTCTAGCTGTGATCCAAGCGGGTTCAAGTGCCTGAAGAGCGTATCTTCCAAAACAAATATGATTGCCTCTATAAGACATTCCTTTCATTCTTCCTCTATGTTGTTTACGGAATCTGGTTCTTTTGGGGTTATAGTTGATGGTTGTTTACCTCTTCCATCTCTACTGCAGAACCGGACATGAGAGTTTCTTCTCATCCGGCTCCTCGCGAAAGAAGAAACAATTCAATATAAGGGATTCAATAATATTACAGATATACATGTATTTTGTTAATAATACAAAAAAATTTGGATTTTTTTTATTGATATTACATAGGAAAGCTGCATGCAAGATATATTTATCTTTACACACAAGTATCTTTACCCACAAGATATATATTTCACAAGATAATTTCTATTAATAGATTATTCTATTTTTATATTCATTCTAAAATATTCTATTTTTTATTTATTTTTATTTAAATCTAACACATTATAACATAACGAATTCTTTTTTAACTAAAAAAAAATATTTTAATCCAAAAAATCAATGTTTCGCGGGCGAATATTGACCCTTTTCTGCTTCATTTGTAGGGTCAACCCATGACTGTTTCAGAAAATTTTAATTAATTGGTTCCTGGTCCGTTCCGCCATCCCACCCAATGAATCATTAGGATTCGTTTTCAATAGAATCCTATGCAGTCACGGGTTCCGTCGTTCCCACGGCTTCTCCGTCAATGATTAGGCCTGAACTCGACAATGGAGCTCCCAACAAAATGCGTTTCCAAGTTAATCTCCTCAGTTTCTATTAACTCGGGGCTCTTTACTTTTTCAGTATTGATGCTTTATCACACTGCCTTTTATAAAAAAAAATGATTCATAAACCATACATATTGGAATCATATATCGTTGATATTTTTTTCTTTCTATCTATCGTCTTTCCATTTAATTTATCTACATCTCCTTTTTATTCACAACCCGGAATCCAATTTCTTTTTTTGGAAAAATTTGCAGTTGCTACAACTATATGATCGATACCTCATATAGTGACTGTTGGGGGGATTTCGACAATACGAAGCCATAAGTTGGTTATTAGTTTCTATAGTTACTAGTTCATAATAGTAGTCAGTCTATTTTTTTTATACTGACTCTAAAGAAAAACCAAGACAACGAGTCACACACTAAGCATAGCAATTCTACCAAAAATGTAAATCAAATTTTTATTCATCCCTATAGAATTAAAAAAATTAAGCTCATATTTGATTCAAGAAACAGGAGGAAAATAAAACAGTTTTTCGTTTTTTGTTCTATCACTGGATAGAATAAAAAGATAAATAAAGGTCCATTATTTTCCGTCTACAAATATCCAAATTTTTATGCCTAATACTCCATAGATAGTTCGAACTGTATAGGAACAATGATCAATTTTAGCGCGAATGGTTTGTAGGGGAACCCTACCTTCTCTGATCCATTCGACACGTGCAATTTCTTTTCCGTCGATACGCCCTGCAATTTGTATTTGAATTCCTTTTGTATCTGTTTGCTCAGTTAATTCAATAGCTTTTTTCATTGCTTTTCGAAACGAAACTCTGTTTTTTAACTGTAAAGCTATGTATTCTGCCAGAATATTAGGTTGTCCATAAGGTTTTTCAACTCTTGTGATAGCAATGTTGAGTCTCCGGTTTACAGAATTCAACTCTTTTTGTACATTTGTTTGTAATTCTTCGATTCCTCGTCTTTGACCCTCTATTAATAAATTTGGGAATCCAATATGGATTATGACCTGAATAAGATCGATTCTTTTTTGAATTTCTATACGCGCAATTCCTTCGAAACCCGAGGATATTCTCATATTTTTTTGTACATAATTCTTGATACAATCTCGTATTTTTTCATCTTCCTGGAGACCCATGGAAAAGCTTTTTGGTTGTGCGAACCAAAAGGAATGATGATTTTGGGTTGTACCAAGTCTGAAACCAAGTGGATTTATTTTTTGTCCCATATTATTCTATTCTATTATTTTGCCATCCATATGTTATTTCTAAATATGAATCTAAATCTTAGACTCATATTTAGATTTTTTTAGATTTATCCTTCAATACAATTGTTATATGACAGCTAGGTCGTTTTATTAGATAACTGCGCCCTCTAGCCCTAGGTCTCAACCTTTTTACAAGGGTACCCCCATTAACTTCGGCTTTACTAATGAATGAATCCACTTCGTTTAAACCCAGATCGTTAGCATTTGCTGCTGCAGAATAAACCAATTTTAAAATGGGAAAGGATGCTCGATAAGGCATGAGTTCCAGTATCATAAGTGTTTCTTTATAGGAACGTCCGCGAATTTGATCAATTACTCTTCGTGCCTTGAAAACAGACATATGTATATTTTGAGCTAAAGCTTTGACTTCTGTACACGGTTTACTTGAGTTCTTCGTTACCATATTTATCATAAAGTTACTCCCTTTTCCACCAATGGATGATGAACACTTTTTTTTTTAATTAGTTTTTTTTTGTTTTTATTTAATATTATTTTATTTAATATTATTAGATTAGCGACGAGATCTATTATCGTTTCGGGCATGTCTCCCATAAGTTCGAGTAGGTGCAAATTCTCCCAATTTGTGACCTACCATACGATCTGTTATATAAATGGGTAAATGTCCTTTTCCGTTATGAATAGCGATTGTATGGCCAATCATTATGGGTATAATGGTGGATGCCCTAGACCAAGTTACTATTATTTCTTTTTCCTCCCTTATGTTGAGTTT